GGAAGATAAGTCAATTCGTAGATCTAAGATGTGTTCAAAATGAACAAAATTCTACCCATAACACCTATGTCAGCTTTTTTGTTTAAATATAAACAAAATGAATCGCTTTCTAGATGATCCTTCTAGAAGAAGGTCATTTTAACAATCTTTCTAGTTACTTCGTTCTCTATTTCTATTTGAGAGGATCCTAAGGAAAAAGGGTTTTGTTTCCAACGAGCTAAAACAATATATCGATGTCTCTAGTAAACCAAAGTCATCGTTGAATAGCTATTTTGCTTCAATTTATTTCTTTAGAAATTGAAAAGAAAATCGAAGGAAGGTTTAGTTACGATTAAAAATTTACTTTCTATCTTCACCCATGGATCCTTTACTCATACTTATTCAATTGGAAGTCTTGATCCAATTCAAACTCTGTTTCGCAATTTCATACTCCAACTTTGAAATTTATAAGTGACTCGGGGATAGAAATCACGAGAATGTGTAGTTTTTTTTCTCGAATTGTTCATTTGAGAAGTAAAGGATTAAATCCTTTGAATTTGAAGAAATAAAGTTTTTAATCGGAATATGAATAAAACCGAAAGACCCCTTAACTATTATTAATTAATTAATAATAATATAAATTATATATTAATATTAAAGGGTTAAAAGAACGAATCACACTTTTACCACTAAACTATACCCGCTACAATATGATTATTATATACAAATGCACTTTTTGTCGAACAAGAGAATTGAACATGATTAAGATAGGATTATTAAAGAATAATCAAAATAAGCGTTTTTCGTGGGGAGATCAAAATTTAATGAGATTCGGAAAAGAAGTTTCATTTAATTTACTAAAGTTTTCTCTTTTGGTGAACAAGTTTTGATAGATATAGATAAAAAAAAACTAAAATCAGAATACAAAAATGCATTGTGGAAGAATCGAGAGTTTTTAGTTGGGAAAATAAAATATAAAAGAATAACGAATGCAAATAAAAAGTCTTTCTTATTTTTGCTGTTGTTTGAAGATAATAAGTAAGTTTAATTGATTAAAACAATAATTAAATAATTTAAAAATTATATTGATATTAAATTATTTTATTAAATTTAATTATAATATAAATATTATATTATAGAAAAGCAAAAGTCTTTTTGTTTTCAAATCAGATAAATCATTAATTATCTATAATTCGTTGGACCAAAAAAAGGCCCGGCTAGGTACTGACCAGGCCAGGCCATCAGAATAAGAAGGGATTTTCGAACAAAATTAACACAAAACAAAGAGGTCGTCTTTATTTTTCTTTATTTAGGTTGTTGGCACTTTCCAGCCCTTCCCTCCCGCTAAAGGAAATTCCTGATTTGTCGATCTCTCTACATATACATATTATACATATACATAATAGAGCAAAGAAGAGAGAGAAAAAAAAGACTCCTGACATTATGGGTAATGTAGTAATTAGCTTTTTCAATTGGGAGAGATGGCTGAGTGGACTAAAGCGTCGGATTGCTAATCCGTTGTATGAGTTATTCGTACCGAGGGTTCGAATCCCTCTCTTTCCGTTTCCGTTGATGACTTGATTGATTTTTTCAAATTTTTCAAATCTTAGTTAAACGTGTAGAATATAGATAAAATCCTAAGAAGATTTGAAAATTAATCAAAGAAAACCCTTAGGATCTTATTCTTCACGTCCAGGATTACGTCCCGGATCATTAGATAGGAATCCAAAGATAAAGAGAGAAACAAAAAATACCACTACGGTATAAACGAAGAGTTTCAGAGTAAGCATTACACAATCTCCAAATGATTTTTTGGAAAAAAAAAGAGAATAGATCTTCCATTTTTCTACCACATATCCTATTTTGACACCTGTTTTTTTTCTAGAAATAGAAATGAATTGTTACAAAACAAATGCATTTGTTTTTCATTAACAAAAATATCTTTCATATCGAAATATGATATTGTGGTAGACCCTAATAGGGTTAGGGTCTTTTGCTGCAAAAGGGGTCAAAAAATGAAGAGAAGAAATGGGTGGTAAGCCATCCAATAGCTCAATGTACGAATCGAGGGTTCATACTCTAAAACTTATAGGATATTATTATATATATTATTAATTATATAATAATTTAATAATTATTAAGGATTTCATCGAAAACTTACAGCAGCTTGCCAAACAAAAGCTAAAAGAAAAAAAAACAGAGGGATAACTGGCATAACATCTACGATTGGATTCAAAAAAGCATAGGCTTCGGGCAATTTTACGAAGAAAAAACTACTCGAAGAAAGGGAAGAATTAATACAAATACAGATTAAACTAATGATATTAAGCATAACAGACATTTTTGTGTTCTTGGAGATAATTACATTTTGGTTGGGTTTTTGATATAAGGAAAAAGGAAGAAAGTCAGTTACGGTAGACAAAAAATCCTTCTTCTTTTTGAAGACACCCAATTACAAAATCCTCCAATTCTCAACTTAAAGGAGAATAGAAGAAATCATACTTTCATACAATATCTTACTTGAATTCTATGTAATGATCAATAAATTGAGTTGAATTCTATATCTATATGTATCAACATCCTACGACCCGTTTATTCTATAGATATATATATGGAGTTGACAAACAACCAATACCAATTTTATTCTTTCTTAGTTTAGATTATAAATGGAAATGGGGCGTGGCCAAGTGGTAAGGCAACGGGTTTTGGTCCCGCTATTCGGAGGTTCGAATCCTTCCGTCCCAGAGGGTTTTTATACTATTGCTATAGTATTCCTATTATTGCTATAGATAATGGAGTGGTCAGGAGTAATTTTAATTTAAATATCTGTTCGAATCTCATTAACAAATGATCAAGTTCCATAACATATGTTTTATAACATATTTTTTGGAGCCAATGTATCTTTTTCTATTTCATTTTTTTAGGTATTTCGTGGTTGACTCTAATGAAAAATTGGAAATCTATGGAACGATTGAGGCAGGGATGGTTTATCCTATTCTTTTTATTCACTTTATGACAAGATTTTATTATTGAAATATTACTCAACCCTACCCCTATGTTAAACAAAATACATATAAATAATATAATTTAATATAATTTATAATTAAAATGAGGAAATATTGAACTTATATGGTATGTATGTATCGTTCTATTTCACTGCAAATAATTTTTATATTTTTCTTTTCGTAATCAGATGAAAAGAATAAAGATTCAAATCTTTACTTATATCATTTTTTGATCCACTTGTGAAAAAAAAAATTGGATTATTTCTTCTTTATCTTTGATCTATTTTAAATCAGTGATGAGTCAAGGAAAGACTTATCGGATTAAACATGCTGCTTATTGGCGAATTTCCTTCAAAGAAGATAGTATTTCTAAATAGGAAACTTTTTCAATTATAGATATTTTTTTTATAAATACTTTATGAATATTAATTATTTCTTGTCAGTTGAATCTTTGGTATTGAAAAAGTAGGAAATAGGATAATCTATCCTATTTAGTCACTTGAAGATGCAGAGTCAATAAGTAATTCGTTTATATATAGTTATAATTATATACTTTCTATTACTATTATTTTCTATTATATAGATACTTTTTATGTATGTTAAAATAGATTTATGGATGTTAAAGATATTGTCTTGCTAAAACTTTTTCATAAAAATCGTTCCACATACAGATATCACATCATATTCTTAATTTTAAAATAATAAGTAAGAATATAAAAAGTCTAGATTACGATGTTTATGTACAACTGAACCAATGACTATTCATGATTCCATAATTGAATCAATTCCATACTGGTTCCAAATTAGAGGAATGTGATGGTAAAACTTCGTTTGAAACGATGTGGTAGAAAGCAACGTGCGACTTGAAGGACACGATCCGTTGTGGATTTTTAGATCCACCATCTTATTTTCGATTTATCGAGGAATGAAGATGCTCTTGTCTCGACATCGTTTGTTCTGTTACACCTGAATCCTTTTTTTTTTTGGGGGTTGTAAATAGTCTACGATGGAGCTCGAGTCGAAAAGTCGAAAGGATTAATTCATTTATGGGGGGCAAGGATCTAGGGTTAATGCCAATCAATCAATTGGAACAACTTCGTAAACGTATCTTCTATAAATATAATAATAATATAGAAATCAAAAGGATCCAATCCAATTTCAACAAGTTTTGTTTTTAAATTGGAAACTTGTTGTAATTGATCAAACTTTTTCGATTCAAAGTGTATTACGCGGGAATCAACTGTCCATCGGATTCTTTGATAGAAAGAAATAAAATTTCAAATATTTCCAATTCAAATGAAAAGGTATGTTGCTGCCATTTTGAAAGTATTAAGAAGCACCGAAGTAATGTCTAAACCCAATGATTTAAAATAAAGGATCCAAGAACAAGTAAATCCATTTTAATTGTCTCGATAGTCTCAATAACTGGATCATCCAAATCTAATTTTAAACGAGACAAAAAAAGCGGGTAAAGACAACTCAATAAATGAAATTGACTAAAGAGAATAATTTACTTTTGAGCTATTTGAGAGTTATTCAACTTGAGTTATGAGTACGAATGGTTTCTTTTAAATTTTCAGGAAGGACAAAAAACGAATGAAATTAAAGTCTAATTGATTTTCTAGGTTCATTCGAATCAAATCATTTTTTTCTCGAGCCGTACGAGGATAAAACTTCCTATACGGTTCTAGGGGGGGTATTGTTCGTCTACATCTATCCCAATGGGCCGTCTATCGAATCGTTGCAATTGATGTTCGATCCCGAAGAGAAGGAAAAGATCTTAGAAAAGTGGGGTTTTATGATCCAATGAAGAATCAAACTTTTTTAAATGTTCCTGCTATTCTATACTTCCTTGAAAGGGGTGCTCAACCTACAGGAACTGTTCAGAATCTTTTAAAGAAAGCAGAAGTTTTTAAAGAACTTCCGTCTAATTAAACAAAATTCTTTTAAATTTAAAGAAATACCAAGGGGGGGTAGCGACTTCTATATAACTTTGTATAATTTTTCTTTACTAGT